ACTGAACTAAAGGATTAGCAAAGCAAAACTAAATTTACTAAAGTCCTACAAAACAGAATAAAAGAAATTTTATCAATATTCGTATTTTTTGTATATATAGGAAATTCAAGCGAAGGTTACGTTTTCCAATTTCTTCTGTAGAGATCTAATTGTTCTAGTAAACTTTTTTCTTCATAGCTATAGCTGCAAGTTACCATGACATAATAGATCGGTGACCCGACATTTAGAGAAAGCGAGAGTAGATATTTTCAATCATGGAAATAAAAAAATTGATAAAGAAAAAGAGCCGGCTATCGGAATCGAACCGATGACCATCGCATTACAAATGCGATGCTCTAACCTCTGAGCTAAGCGGGCGGATATAAGAGCAATAGTGTATAGGAATACAGGAAACTATCGAATCTTAGCTATTACCTAGTGATTATTCTTCTTTTTTTATTTCATTTATTGATTCTATTTAGAAAATAGAAAAGAAAACTATTTAGATCTAAATAAATTAGATATCTAAATAGAAATAGAAATTCAATTCCATATTCATATATATGAATATGAAATAAAATATCAATATATCAATGAAATTATAATTCGAAATGAAAAAAAAAAAGAATGAATATCGACCGTTCCACTATTCCAAACTGCACTGTAAAAATGAAGGAGGAGGAAAGGCATATATATATGTGGGATATATCTATCCATATTGAATTGCGGATACATCAATGATAGAATGAAACAAATACGGTTCATCCAATAGAGATGAAATGATAGAATATAGAATAGAGGGTGGGCAAAAAAAGAAAATAGCAGCATACACTTTTTCGATATAGGAATCATTACCTAATGAATTCAATAGTGCCAAGATCAATGAAAGAGGTGGATGGAATTACAACTGGATCCTTGTCTCAAAGGAAAGGGGGATATGGCGAAATTGGTAGACGCTACGGACTTGATTGTATTGAGCCTTGGTATGGAAACCTGCTAAGTGGTAACTTCCAAATTCAGAGAAACCCTGGAACTAAAAATGGGCAATCCTGAGCCAAATCTTTGTTTTGAGAGATGGAAAATGAGAATAAAAAGGGATAGGTGCAGAGACTCAATGGAAGCTGTTCTAACGAATGAAATTTACTACGTTACGTTAGTAGCTAAAATCCTTTCTATCGAAATGACAGAAAGGATAACCTTATATACCTAATACGTACGTATACATACTGACATAGCAAATGATTAATCACAACCCAAATCTTATATTGAATCCTATTCTGTATCTCTATATAGGAAAATAGAAATCTTCTATTTCTATTCTCTATTAATTAGAATGATAGAGATCAAAAAATCTATTAAAAATGGAAGAGTTATTGTGAATCAATTCCAATTGAAGTTGAAAAAAGAATCGAATTCAAATATTCAGTGATCAAATGATTCATTCCAGAGTTTGATAGATCTTTTAAAGATTAATCGGACGAGAATAAAGAGAGAGTCCCATTTTACATGTCAATACCGACAACAATGAAATTTATAGTAAGAGGAAAATCCGTCGAATTTTAAAATCGTGAGGGTTCAAGTCCCTCTATCCCCAATAAAAAGCCCATTTTACTTCCTCGCTCTTTCTTTATCCTCATCCTCTTTCTTTTTTTTTTTCATCAGTGGCTCAGTTCAAACAAAATTCAATATCTTTCTCATTTCATTCACTCTGTTCTTTCACAAATGGATTCGAATAGAAATCCTTCCAATCCAATCTCATTTGTTTTGTATAGTACGATATGAACATATATGTTCAAGGAATCTCCGTTATTGAATCATTCATAGTCCATATATTTTTCCTTACATTTACAAAGAAAGTCTTCTTTTTAAAGATCTAAGAAATTCAGGGGCTAGGTCCAATTTGTTCATATTTTCTTTTTTAGTTCTTTTCATTGACATAGATATAAGTACTCTGCTAGGATGATGCACGGGAAATGGTCGGGATAGCTCAGTTGGTAGAGCAGAGGACTGAAAATCCTCGTGTCACCAGTTCAAATCTGGTTCCTGACACGTGAATAATGTATCGGATAGATATTCATACCTCATACAAATGAAATTAATTCATTGAGACGGATCGGGATAGATATTCTTTACTTTCTTTTTTATTTTTTTCCTCTCTGTTCATATTTTTCTTATTCCAAAAGTATGTTCTATTTTCGTATATATCTCAAATAGAATAGCTCAAAAAAAATGAGCTAAAAGGATTCACAATCAAAGAGTGGAAGGATAGGAATAGAAAGGATGTATTTCAGACACAGTACAAATAAACTCCGATTCTTCTCATTTTGCATTTATTCATTTTGTCTCTTCTGTCTTTTCTTTCAAATTTCATATTTTTTTGTCACTCTTGCTCAAGTTACTTTCTGGGGTCCCCACTAAGTGATGTGCGCGATACAAAGTTCATGGTGCAGAATTCTTTTGAGTCATCCTATTGTTTCTGCTCATACGAAATGTATATTATATGATATCTTCCCGATTGGGG